ATTGTGCAAGCAAGATTGGTTGGATTAGCCCACTTTTCTGTAGGTTATATATTCACTTATGCAGCTTTCTTGATTGCCTCTACATCAGGCAAATTTGGTTAATTCATTTTTTTTGTAAATGTGCTGTATCAGCGACAATCTCATTTGATTCGATGGAGAAGGGGGTAGGAGATCCGCCTTCTTATATTTCTACATCTAGGATCCGACCCGTATCGTTGATAATAATAGGAACTGAACCATTATGGCAAGAAAAAGTTTGATTCAGAGGGAGAGAAAAAGGCAGAAATTGGAACAGAAATATCATTTGATTCGTCGATCCTCAAAAAAAGAAATAAGCAAAGTTTTATCGTTGAGTGACAAATGGGAAATTCATGGAAAATTGCAATCCCCACCACGTAATAGTGCACCCACACGTCTTCATCGACGTTGTTTTTCGACCGGAAGGCCTAGAGCTAACTATCGAGACTTTGGGCTATCCGGACACATACTTCGCGAAAGGGTTCATGCATGTTTGTTGCCGGGGGCAACAAGATCAAGTTGGTAAGGATCAAAATATCCTTTCTTCATATTTCTATTGATCTCTATGATCGTAGATCATAGAGGCTCCCTTTACCATTCTGTATAAATGGGCTATTCTATTTATATAGAATATGGTAGAGGGGCACATCCAATTCTTGTTCGTCCATTAGTTCTCAGTTCTTCAGCGCGGGGTAGAGCAGTTTGGTAGCTCGCAAGGCTCATAACCTTGAGGTCACGGGTTCAAATCCTGTCTCCGCAACATCCCTTTTTGTTTGTCAAAAATCCATTTTTAGGTGTGAATCTGTTACCTAGTCATTAATGACTCTTTTTTTGTTTTGGGATGGGAGGAAAAGAGGAGGGAAAATAGAACCACTACACTATCGTGGTCAACTCTACCGAATCACGTATCATATTAAATTACTTTACCGTGGGCGGATAGCGGGGATCGAACCCGCATCTTCTCCTTGGCAAAGAGAAATTTTACCATTCGACCATATCCGCATTCTTTTCGTTCCTGATACACACGCATATGTCCACACATATATGATATATCATATATGTGTCTGGATCATATTTGTATAGGGTCAGATACTCAAGGAGATTCCAATTATTATTAGATTCTTCATTTTTTTTTTTCATTCAAGAAGTGACTTTTGACCCCTCCCCCGAAGGAATTCGGGTTGTGAGACTCATTAAAATTCAATATGAGTCCCGAAAATAAAAATAAAGAAAACAAAAAAAAATGAGAGGGAGGGGCCAAGTTTTTGATCCGGGAAATACCGAATAGGTTCAAGAGATTAGAGAATTAAGGATAGCTACCAGAAAGACTAATCCAATCCATAATGATGTACCAGAAAATACAACATTTTTGTTACTTGACCAACCATCCGAAGAAGCAAATACAACGGGTACACTAATCAGTAAGATTGATGAAGTAGCAATTAATGCAAAAACAGCCAATTGGAAAGCAATAGTCATGCTTGTAATCCTCCAAACTACCAACAAATGAAACTATACCATTTGATCCCTCTCTCACTCAGTCAAAATTGTAATAAAAAATTCATCATGGAGGGATTTGACCATGAATCCATTGATTCTTTCGAACTTATTCCCACTTTATTTTTATTCGGACATGGAGTCGAAGGAAAATTGGAATTTACTTCACAAACGGGCATGCTGGATCATGCATCTATCTATATAGACAGATAGATACATCAAAATATAGATTTGCACCCGGGATGTTTCTACAGATAGTTATGGTATCAACTCATATGGCCATGTTCTATTCGGGGGAATAAAATAGAGATTGTCTCTCGGAGAGATGGCCGAGTGGTTGATAGCTCCGGTCTTGAAAACCGGTATAGTTCTGAACAAAGAACTATCGAGGGTTCGAATCCCTCTCTCTCCTTTTGCTCATTGAATAGATTTGTTTCTTTATTGGTTTGTCCTGGCCCGGTGTCATAAAGGGGAATGGCCCGGCTAGGTGGGATAGCCGAGCCAGAAAAATAAATAAAGAAAATAGATATAACTGAGTGGAAAAAGAAAGGAAAAAGGAAGACTTTTTAAGTATGACCTGCTCCTAATATGTATAATGGAATCAAATTGATTCCTACTTCATGCATTTGATCTCCTGTCTCAGTTAAGAGGGGTCATGGAAAGAACAGGTTCAAAATCACGATCGATTCCTTTTTCAAATCCTGCTGCAGCTGCACGGGCCCTTCCCGCATGCCACAGATGACCCACGAATAGGAAGAATCCTAGAACAAAATGAGAGGTAGCTAACCAACTTCTAGGAGAGACATAATTAACTGCATTGATCTCGGTAGCTACGCCACCCACGGAATTTAAAGAACCTAAAGGAGCATGAGTCATATATTCCGCCGAACGTCGTTCTTGCCAAGGTTGTATGTCTTTTTTCAGCCTACTCAAATCCAAACCATTGGGACCCCTTAGAGGTTCCAACCAGGGAGCGCGGAGATCC